AAAGGAGGATCCGGACAAAATCGAGGAAACGGAAGAGATCCGAGTGAATGGAAAGGAAAAAAAAAAAACAAAGCATGAATTCCACTTTCACTTTAAAGAGACATGCGATAAAAATAGCCCCGTTTATGAAACTTCTTATCTGGATGGGAATCAAGAAAATTCGAAATTAGAAATATTTCAAATATTTAAAGAAAAAGAAGAGAAATATTTATTATGGTTTGAAAAACCTCTTGTGACTCTTCTTTTCGACTATAAACGATGGAATCGTCCATTTCGATATAAAAAAAATAATCGATTTGAAAATGCTGTAAGAAATGAAATGTCACACTATTTTTTTTATACATGTCGAAGTGATGGAAAAGAAAGGATCTCTTTTACGTATCCAGCAAGTTTGTCAACTTTTTTTGAGTTGATAAAAAAAAAAATGTTTTCTCAATTAATCGAAGTAATCGAATAATCGAATTAATCGAAGTAATCGAATAATCGAAGGATCTTTATTCTAAATTCTAAATTCCAAAATTGAAAAAGAAAAAAAAACAACTTATTAAAAAGATTAATACAGAAAATAAATATAATAAGAGATAAAAAGAGATGCGACTACCCCCTAAATATTTTATACCTTCCCCTACAAAAAAACTTGTAATACCAACCCCATTCGTAATTCCATCAATTACTCGTCGGTCCATGAAATGAGTTAGTTCAGCTAATCCTCTTATCCCTTTCGTTAAGGATCTTGTATAAAAAGCATCTATATAAGCCCGATTATATGACCAATCATATAGAAACTTTATTATTTTGTCCCAAAGAATTCTCTTAGATCCTTTTTTAGCAAATAAATTAAATAAGTTCCAATTTTGTAAAGATGAATAAAAGGGCTTATATAAAAAGTATGCTATAAATATTCCGAAATACGTTATACTGACCGAAAGAGCTGGATTTTTCAAAACTTCATACCAATCCAAAAAAAGATTTGAATTTTGATGGAAAAGATTTATAGACGGAGTTAACAATTTTGATAAGATATCCAAATCAACTCCTTCTTGATTGAAAGGAATTCCTATAGCCCCAACAAACAAAGGAAATAGGACTAATACCAGCATAGCGAATAACATAGTATTGTCCGATTCATGAGGATAAAAAAAAATCTTGGTAGTGCCAAAAGGAAAAATATTAATAAAAGATGTAATTGGTACATTATTATTAATTTGATAGGTCTTTTTCGAAAAAAAAGAAGCCCTTTCATTATTATTCATTGTTAATAAAGGGACTAAACGAAAATATTTTTTAATCGAGTTCGGTTCTTCTTTACCCCATAGAGATATTGAATAGAAGGAATTGCTTTTTTTGCCACTGTAATTTTGAAAACAAACGTTTAAATGTCCCTCAAAGGTAAGTAAATAAATCCGAAACATATAAAATGCGGTTAATCCGGCTGTGAAAAAAGCTATTATTGCGAAAATTGGCGAATACAACCAACTATCATTAAGAATTTCATCTTTGGACCAAAAACAAGCAAGGGGTGGAATACCACAAAGAGAAAGGGTACCTAATAAAAAAGAAATTTTTGTAATTGGTACGTGCTTTCTTAACCCGCCCATAAAAACCATATTCTGGCTTTTATCTGGCGAATATCCAACAATAGCTTCCATTGAATGAATAATTGATCCGGATCCTAAAAACAAGAGGGCTTTCGAATAAGCATGAGTAATCAAATGAAATAAAGCGGCTCGATAAGACCCCATGCCTAGAGCTAACATCATATAACCCAATTGAGACATTGTAGAATAAGCTAAACCTCTCTTAATATCTTTTTGCGCAAGAGCTAAAGTAGCTCCTAAAAATACTGTTATTATACCTATCAAAGATATTAGATTCATTATGTATGGTATGACTATGAAAAGTGGAAGAAGACGAGCTACAAGAAAAATTCCCGCTGCTACCATAGTAGCAGCATGGATAAGAGCCGAAATAGGAGTAGGCCCTTCCATGGCATCGGGTAACCATACATGAAGGGGGAATTGCGCGGATTTAGCAATCGCGCCGGAAAATAATAGAAACGCACACAAAGTAACAAATAAAAGGTTAACCTCATTATTATAAATCAAGTTATTGACTATTTCGAACAAATCTCGAAATTCGAAACTGCCCGTTATCCAATAAAGACCTAAGATTCCTAATAATAACCCAAAATCCCCTACACGATTAGTTACAAATGCTTTTTGACACGCGCTCGCCGCACTAGGTCGTGTGAACCAAAACCCTATTAATAGATAAGAACACATTCCAACCAATTCCCAAAAAATATAAATTTGTATGAAATTCGAACTTGTAACTAATCCCAACATTGAAGTACTGAAAAAACTCATATAAGCAAAAAATCTCAAATATCCTTGATCATGAGACATATAATTGTCGCTATAAATAAGAACCAGAATTCCAACTGTAGTGATTAATATTGACATAATAGAAGTTAGTGAATCAATAAAGTATCCGAATTCGAAAGAAAAATCATTATTGATGGTCCAAGACCATACGGATTGATAGATGGAAGTTCCATCCATTTGCTGAATAGATAGATAGACCGAAAAAATCATAACTAAACTTAACAATAAAATACTCGGAAAAGCCCACATACGGCGAATATTTTTTGTTGCCGTCGGAAAAAGTAGAAGTCCCACTCCGATTAACATAGGGACTGGAAGTGGAACGAAAGGTATGATCCAGGAATATTGATATGTATGTTCCATAAACTAATAATAATTTTTTTATTCTTAATTAATTGTTTCTGATTCACCTGTTTTTATCTTTTTTAAAAGGGATTAATAAAAAGAGTTAAGGTATTAAAAACTTAAATAAAATTTTCTATTTATAGTTATTTTGAATCTTTTCCAACTACTTCAAAAAAAAAATTCAAAGTTCAAAGCAGTCAAATGAGATAACTAAATTACTAGTAAAAAATAAATAATTATTTTATACTTAAGTAAGATTTTTATGAAGATGGAACAAATTCAAATTTCAATTATTATTCCCTATTACAATAATTTATGTACATAGAACAAGACTAAAGAATTATACCAAATTAAGTTTGATAGAAATCATAGGACGACCCATACCTTTCTCTAATAAAATAAGAACTGGGTATTTTAGTTTGTTTAGTCTTTATTTATTTACAATCATTAACTAGGTCATTTCGGAACAGATTGATTGGCTTCCATTACACTAAATGACATTTAATAACCAATTACTAGAAAAAAAAAAGATGAAAGTTTTTTTATTAGTTAGTTAAAATAGTTAAAACTTGTCCGATATCTTTTTCATGTATAAATGTAGCATGCCGAAAATCGACAGAGATAAAAACAAACGAAAGGACTTTTGTTTTTTTAGCAACTTTCAACCAATTATATTATATTTCGATTCTATAGCATAATCTGCCCTATATACCCTATAAGATATCGATTTGAATAGGTATATATTTGAATAGGTATATAAAGGTACCACCAATAACTAATAACTCCGAAATACGAATTTTCCCTTCCCGGATATTTATGGAATAGAAATTGAAAAAATCCTATATCATATTGTTTTTTCTTTTTTGTTCTAGTAAGATTTGATGGCATTTTTACCTATTTATATTTCTTTTTGTTTCTAAAGGTAGTATAGTTTAGAGAAAAAATAGACAGATACTGCAAGGAATAGTCTGAAATGAATAATAAAAAAAAATGATTTGAAGGGTTTGTTTTAAACAATAGATGTCTTTCACATCCAATTTTATCAATGAATAACCTTTTATTTTTTGAATGGCAGTTCCAAAAAAACGTACTTCTAGATTAAAAAAACGGATTCGTAAAAATATTTGGAAAGAACGGGGATATTGGGTAGCATTGAAAGCTTTTTCATTAGCGAAATCCCTTTCTACCGGAAATTCAAAAAGTTTTTTTGTACGACAAATAAGACAAATAAATAATAAAACGTTGGAATAATCTGAATCAGCCTAACTCGAAAAACAAATTAATTTATTTTAGAATTGATTTATACTATATAATATCGAATAGATAATATAGACTAGAAAAATCGAAATAAAAAAAAAAAAAAGGAAAAAAAAAGTAAGGAATGTTTTTCATTTCCTAATGTTTTGAAACAATTGATTTGTCTACTGAAGTAGAAAAAATGGTACAGTTTTTTTATTTATTTGAAAACAGAATCAAGACACAATAGAAAGTTTAACCATTTTTTTATTTGAATATTTTTTTGATTCCCAGGGTGGGGATTCTTATTTTCCCCATCACCCCACCCATTTATAAATAACACAATAATAATTAATAAATTTGTATTTTTCCCTGAATTTAAGGTAGAACTATTGAGTTACAACCGGTACAACGATTCTAGTTTATCAAAACATAAACTATGAAAATTTCCATTGTTAAGTTAAATAAAACCGAAACCTTAAATAACTAAATAAGGCAACAAAGGGGGGAATCTTTCAATCTCTATTTAAATGAATTTTTATTCCTTAATTTGAATGCTTCCTAAAAACAATTTCATTGAAATTGACTCTTTGAATCTCGACGATTGACTAATAATAGGTTATTATGATTTCGAGCAAGCCGCTATGGTGAAATCGGTAGACACGCTGCTCTTAGGAAGCAGTGCTAGAGCATCTCGGTTCGAGTCCGAGTGGCGGCATCAGATCTTCGAAAAGATATACAAAAAGTCCTCTAATTAATTTCATTTATGATTTCAATTCTGCATACTCGAGGGATTTTCGCTTTTCATTTTTTTTATGTATGATATTTTCAACTTTAGAGCATATATTAACTCATATATCCTTTTCGGTCGTTTCAATTGTAATTACAATTCATTTGATAACCTTATTAGTCGATGAAATCAGAGGACTATATGATTCATCAGAAAGGGGGATGATAGTTATCCTTTTCTGTCTAACAGGATTATTAATCACCCGTTGGATTTATTCGAGACATTTCCCATTAAGTGATTTATATGAATCATTAATCTTTCTTTCATGGAGTTTCTGTATTATTCATAGGATTTTCTCTTTGAAAAATCAGAAAAATCATTTAAGCGCTATAACCGCGCCAAGTGCTATTTTTACCCAAGGCTTTGTTACTTCAGGTTTTTTAACCAAAATGCACCAATCCGGAATATTAGTACCTGCTCTCCAAGTTCAGTGGTTAATGATGCACGTAAGTATGATGGTATTAGGCTATGCAGCTCTTTTATGTGGATCATTATTATCCACGGCTCTTCTAGTCATTACATTTCGAAAAGGTATAAGGATTTTTGGGAAAAGCAATAATTTTTTAAATATAAATGATTATTTTTGCTTCGGTGAAATCCAATACATGAATGAAAAAAGTAACGTTTTACTAAATACTGATTTTCTTTCTGCTAGAAATTATTACAGGTATCAAGTGATTCAACAATTGGATCGTTGGAGTTATCGGATTATTAGTTTAGGATTTATCTTTTTAACCATAGGTATTCTTTCGGGAGCAGTATGGGCTAATGAGGCATGGGGATCATATTGGAATTGGGATCCGAAGGAAACTTGGGCATTTATTACTTGGACTATATTCGGGATTTATTTACATACTCGAACAAATACAAATTTGGAAGGTGTAAATTCCGCAATTGTGGCTTCTACGGGCTTTCTTATAATTTGGATATGCTATTTCGGGGTCAATCTATTAGGAATAGGGTTACATAGTTATGGTTCATTTAATTAACATCTACTTGAATTGAAGAAAGGGCTTGATGAATACAAACATAGGACTGCGCATATATTGAAACAAAACTTAGTCTAAGCCGCCGAGAACCTTTTGAATCAAGCAGTGTGGTGATTCAAAAGGTTCTTACAAACGCCAAGGGCGTCTGGTCACAATTAAAATTGAAAATTTCTTACTTCTTTTTTTATTTAACTTAAACTTAAGAGAAGAAAAAAAACTTCTTTTTTCATTGGACAACGAACTATTTTAAAAATCATGGGATTGCTTTTGTATTTTTTTTTTGTTTTATTCATGAAAACTATCTATAAAAAAAATTCGATATAATAGCTTCGACCTTGTCCACTGATAGTGAGAGAACGAAATCCGGATAAATACCAATACCTATTACGGGTAGAAAAATAGAGATCAAAACAAATAACTCCCGTGGTCCAGAATCAAAAAAATAAGAATTTGGGGCATTAAATAGCTTGTACCCATAGAACATTTGTCGTGACATAGATAATGAATAAATAGGCGTTAATATCATTCCAATTGCCATTACAAAAGTGATTAGTATTTTTGGCATTAAAAAAAATTTTTGGCTGGTAATTATTCCAAAAAATACTATCAATTCCGCAACAAAACCACTCATGCCCGGTAATGCAAGGGAAGCCATCGATAAGATACTGAATAGCGTGAATATCTTTGGAATTGGGATAGCCAGTCCACCCATTTCGTCGAGATAAGCAAGACGTATTCTATCATAACTCGTTCCTGCCAAGAAAAAAAGTGCAGCACTAATAAAACCATGAGAAATTATTTGTAAAATGGCTCCGTTGAGCCCTGTATCGGTTATTGAGCCAATTCCTATAATTATGAAACCCATATGAGATACGGAAGAATAAGCTATTCTTTTTTTTAAATTTCGTTGGCCAGGAGATGTTGAAGCTGCATAAATTATTTGTATTGTACCTACTATTATGAACCAGGGAGAAAATATAGAATGAGCACGCGGCAATAGTTCCATATTGATCCGAACCAACCCATATGCTCCCATTTTTAATAAGATTCCGGCTAGAAGCATACAAGTACTGTAATGCGCCTCTCCGTGGGTGTCCGGCAACCATGTATGGAGGGGTATAATCGGTGATTTGACAGCAAAAGCAATAAGAAATCCAATATAGAATATTATTTCTAGCGCCACGGGATACGATTGATTAGCTAATATTTCCAAATTTAATGTTGGTTCATTGGAACCATATAAACCGATACCCAAAACCCCTATTAATAGAAAAACAGAACCTCCTGCGGTGTACAAAATAAACTTTGTCGCTGAATAAAGACGTTTCTTTCCACCCCACACGGATAAAAGTAGATAAACGGGAATTAATTCTAACTCCCACATAATGAAAAAAAGTAAAAGGTCCCGAGAAGAAAATGATCCTATTTGACCGCTGTACATCGCTAACATCAAGAAATGGAATAATCGGGAATTCCGAGTAACTGGCCGAGCCGCTAAAGTAGCTAAAGTGGTGATAAATCCCGTCAGTAAAATAGGTCCTAGGGAAAGTCCATCTATTCCCAATCGCCAGTCAAAATCAAAAAAAGTGATCCATTTATAATCCTCTGCCAGCTGGATTAATGGATCGTCCAATTGGAAATGATAACAGAATGCATAGGTCGTTAGAAGGAGTTCTAAGACACATATATATATTGTATACCCCCTAGTCACTTTATTCCCTCTATGGGGGAGAAAGAAAATTAAAGAACCCGCGGCTATCGGAAAAACTACAATTATTGTTAACCAAGGAAAATAATTCGTGGTAAAGACAAGATACACTTGGACCAGAAAAACCCGTGCTCGAAAATCAAATAGATTATGATTTTGTTTTCGAGTACGGGTTTTTGTCGGTAATCGGTAAAAAAAAAATAAACTGTATTCAAAACGTATTCAAGTGGGTTTTTCGCAAACGTATCAATATCAATAAGCTAGACCCATGCTTCGAGTTGTTTCATGCCATAAATAAACTCGAACACTCAAGAAATCCGTTGGACAGGCGGATTCACATCGCTTACAACCAACACAGTCCTCTGTTCGTGGAGCAGAAGCAATTTGCTTTGCTTTACATCCGTCCCAAGGTATCATTTCTAATACATCTGTGGGGCACGCTCGGACACATTGAGTACACCCTATACATGTATCATAAATCTTTACTGAATGCGACATTTTAGCTATCAATTTTTGAACTCTTAAATTTTCGATCTAGTCAATTTGGAAACATAACATAATATATTTAAACACCAGATGAATCAATGATTTACCAGACTTTTTCTAATTAATCCACTTCTGGCCCAACTCCTAAGAGGGAACAAAGATACTTTGATTTCTTCTGGTTTCACAAACCTGATCGAGGTTACGACATATTCTATATGCTAAGTCAAATTGATGAATATTATGATTTATAAAAACTACTTATTCAACAAAGTTGATTGATTGATACGAGTCGATTTTCTGTTACGATAAATTGATGAAACAATAGCTGATCCAATAGCTGCTTCAGCGGCTGCAATAGCTATAACAAAAATGGAGAAAATATCTCCTTTTAATTGTCGACTATCAAAAAAATCAGAGAATGTTACGAAATTTATATTAACCGCGTTTAGTATAAGTTCAAGACACATCAGAGCACGAACCATATTTCGGCTCGTGATCAATCCATAGATACCGATAGAAAATAAATAGGCACTCAAAACGAGTACATGCTCCAACATCATTGACCAACTCCGTAGCAATTTTGATTCATTTTAATATGAACAATAAATAATTCAAGTGATTCGATTGCTTATAATATAACAAGTACGGAATAAAAGAATATATTGGTAATAGCGCGAATAAAAAAATTTCTATTTTGATTTTCTATTTATCCATGAATAGTATTCAACTAGAATTTAAGGGAAATAGATGTGATAATACAGAAAAAAGTTGAATTAGGGTTGCTGTTGCTAGGTATAAAGATTTTTTACTGACGAGCCACCGCAATTGCACCTATCAAAGCAACTAAAAGAATTATTGAAATGAGTTCAAATGGAAGAAAAAAGTCTGTTGATAAATGAATTCCAATTTGTTGACTATTACTTATCAAATCTTGTTCTATAATCTGGTTGGATCGTGTAGTCCAAATAATCCCGTACCACGACGTATCTAAAATAGTGGTGATTAGTGAAAAAAAAATACTTGTACAAACCAGGGAAGTAACCCCATCACCAATCGTCCAAAGATTCAAATTAAAATCTTTATAATAATCTGAACCATTCATGAACATTACAGCAAATATGATTAAAACATTTACAGCTCCCACGTAAATAAGGAGTTGCGCGGCAGCTACAAAATGGGAATTTGATAGAATATAGAATAAGGATATACAAACAAGAACCAATCCTAATGAAAAGGCAGAATAAATTGGGTTGGTAAGTAATACCACTCCCAGGCCCCCTAATATAAGACCCGATCCCAGAAAAACTAAAAGAAAATCATGTATTGGTCCAGGCAAATCCATTATATTAAAATAAGAGATAAATAAATTGAAATATTTTTCATGACCTTATTGAACCGACCAGGAAATTTTTTTTTATGAGACCTTCCCAATTGAATTTAATTTGAATCTACTAAGTGGGAATTGATGCGGGTACAGTTATTGGATCCACTTTGTGCTTTTCTTTATTCGAAATGGCAATTTGAAATTGAAACTATATAGTTCTAAAAAATTATGTATATATTACTAGACTTTCACTTTCAATACAAATTAAGCTGTACTTCTCGTCACCCAATCAATAGTTGGGATTTGTAGTTAGTGACCAAGCAAAGAAAAAAACCTTATTCCTTTATACCAATATACCAAAACAGAACCTTAGGAATTGGAAATTAAGAGGTTTCCCCGTTTTTTTTTTGAGGCGAATTCAAAACTGTTCGAATTGTAAAATCGTCAATTACTGACATTGGTAAACGACCTAAAGCAATTTGATTATAATTCAATTCGTGACGGTCGTAAGTAGCAAGTTCATATTCTTCAGTCATTGATAAACAATTTGTTGGACAATACTCAACGCAGTTACCACAAAAAATACAAATTCCAAAATCAATACTGTAATTAAGCAATCGTTTCTTTCGAATATCTGTTTCCAATTTCCAATCAACAACAGGCAGATCTATAGGGCATACGCGAACACATACTTCACAAGCAATACATTTATCAAATTCAAAATGGATTCGACCACGGAAACGCTCTGATGTGATTAATTTTTCATAAGGATATTGAATAGTGACAGGTAAACGATTTGCTTGGGATAAGGTAATCGTGAAACTTTGACCAATATACCTTGCTGCGCGTATTGTTTGTTGACTATAATTCATGAACCCAGTTACCATAGGGAACATATCGTGAATATCTATGAATAATTTGAGTTTCTTTCTTTCTCTTGTTTGAGACAAGTGGTGAATATAGTATTCCTTTTTTCGTTACAGCGAAAGGAGTTGGGAAGAAGTTGTTAATAATAGATTACCGAGAGAAATAGGTAAAAGAAATTTCCAGCCAAGATTTAATAGTTGGTCCATTCTTAGTCTAGGTAAAGTCCATCTTGTTGTAATCGGAATGAACAAGAACAAATAAGTTTTAGCTAATGTAATAAAGATACCAATTGTTGTTCCAAAGATTCCATCCGCTTTGTTTATTTCCAATAGCTCAGGAACTAATATGTATGGAATGGAAAGATTCCAACCGCCCAAGTAAAGAACTGTTACAAATAATGAGGAAACTAATAGATTTAGATAAGAAGCAACGTAAAATAAACCAAATTTGATTCCGGAATATTCGGTTTGATAACCTGCTACTAATTCTTCTTCGGCTTCTGGTAAATCAAAAGGTAATCTCTCGCATTCCGCTAGGGAAGAAATTAGAAAAACGATAAACCCTATAGGTTGACGCCACAAATTCCACCCCCAAACCCCATATTTTGATTGCGCCCCAACTATATCAACTGTACTTGAACTGTTAGATAATCATAGTCGGTGATAACATTACTGTTCCCATCGCTATTACAAAACCGTACATGAGATTTTCACCTCATACGGCTCCTCGGGGCCACAAATAAATGTAAGGACCGGGTCAGTATTAGTTTATTTTGATATGGTTATATGATAGCTAGAGTCAAAATCTAGCGGAAGGTCCCCGATTATACCAATGGAATTCTGTCTGTTATAAGGATAAAAAAAAGAATATTTCTGAATTAATCTTATCCTTTTAAAATTCAAATTTTTCTGTGTTGAGTAATAACTTAATCAACCCTTCAATAAAATACTCCTTGTAGAAATATGAATAGATATTTCAACCCATCCTTTTATTTACGATTACGAAAAAGAATTAGACATTACATTAGTCCACGAATCATGACACGGATTTTATTTTATTTCTATGAATATATGAAAGAAAGAAAAGAATAAAAGCATCCTTTTCTATTGGAATTGTATTTTCTATTGGATATTGGAATTGTATTTTTTTTTTCTATTTTTTTTTGTTACTCTTCTTCTTTCTGAGAAAAGGCGGGCTTAAAAAAAGTAAAGGATTATTTCGTTCCTGATAGTCATTTCTTTAATTGGTGGATAGGAGTATACTCTGGATCGGAATTGTGGGGAGTACTGCCTGATCATTTCTACCAACTTAAAGCCCCAATTAGTATTCTTTTTATATTATTATTATGCGGAAGGATCCTTTTAGAGAATTTCCATAATCTCCATTACTAATCCGTTGTGTGTATTTTGGTGTTTCTTATTATCCACCCACGTTTTTTTTAATCTACCGTTTTGTTTTGTAATATATGTATTGTAATACATACAAACGCTAGTGAAAATTCCATACGGTTGATCTTTTGAACCCGCTTCAAGTTAGGATGACCAATCAACCAATCTTGGGGTTAAGGGCTTCGTCCACTTTAGTTTATTTCCCCTTAATTCTTGTACATAGGAAATGAGCCTCAATCCACCTTTACTGCGAATTTATAAGTTGTTTTCTTTCACTCATATATAACTATCGAATTTATTTTATTAACCTAAAGAATAAATAAATGAATAAAAAAATGAAGATATCTATTCAATTTCTTTTTTTTTTCTAGAACGAAAAGGAAAAAAATAGGAAAAAAAAAAGCTTAGGTTTCAGCGAATCGCACGTAGAGATATTGATAAAACACATAAAGTTAATGGTATTTCATAACTAATCGATTGAGCAGCAGCCCGCAGACCACCTAAAAAGGAATATTTATTATTTGATCCATATCCTGACATAAGAAGTCCAATAGGAGCAATACTTGAAATGGCAATCCATAAAAAAATACCGATATTGAGGTCAGCTAAAACAAGGTTATAACTAAAAGGAATTACTGAATAACTTAGTAGAATTGCTACGACTGCTATAGATGGTCCAATACTGAATAAACGAGTATTTCCTCTCGATGGAAGAAGATTCTCTTTGAAAAGCAGTTTTGTCCCATCTGCTAAAGCTTGAAGAATTCCCAAAGGGCTGGCGTATTCAGGCCCAATACGTTGTTGTATTGCTGCAGATATTTCTCTTTCTAACCACACAATTACTAGTACACCTATTGTGATTCCCAATACAGGAGTAAAAATAGGGACAAGCATCCATATGATCCCATAGACCTCTTGTAAGGATTCCAATCTGGAAAAAGAATTGATATCTTGTACTTCTGGTGTATCAATTATCATTTCAACGATCAACTTCCCCCATAATGATATCTATACTACCTAATATCGTCATAATATCAGCCAATTTCATTCTTTTAACTAACTGAGGAAGAATTTGCAAATTGATAAAACCCGGTGGGCGAATTTTCCATCTCCAAGGAAAACCACTTTGATCTCCTATCAGAAAAATTCCCAATTCTCCTTTTGGGGCTTCGACTCTCACATAAAGTTCTTGTTTCGGCAATTCAAAAGTAGGAGAAGGTTTTTTACTAATGAATCGATCTTCAAAATTATTCCATTCTGGATCGCTTTCTCTATCAAAGCATCGGATTTCTAAATTCTCATAGGGTCCGCCCGGAATTCCTTCCAAAGCCTGTTGAATAATTTTTATGGATTCCGTCATTTCACCGATTCGGACTAAATAACGAGCTAATGAATCTCCTTCTTTTTGCCACTGGACTTCCCAATCAAATTCGTCATAACACTCATAATGATCAACTTTACGAAGATCCCATTCTATTCCAGACGCTCGTAGCATTGGTCCTGATAAACCCCAATTTATTGCTTCTTCTCCACCAATAATGCCTACTCCTTCAACTCGTTCTAAAAAAATAGGGTTTCGCGTAATAAGTTTTTGATATTCAACAGCCCCAGTTAAAAAATAATCGCAGAAATCCAAACATTTATCTATCCAGCCATGAGGCAAATCAGCCGCTATTCCTCCGATACGAAAATAATTATGCATCATTCTCATACCGGTGGCAGCTTCGAATAGATCATATACTAATTCTCTTTCTCGGAAAATATAGAAGAAAGGAGTCTGCGCACCAATATCTGCCATAAAAGGGCCAAGCCATAACAGATGAGAAGCTATACGACTCAACTCTAACATAATTACTCTGATATAGCTGGCCCTTTTAGGTACTTGAATATTTCCCACCTGTTCTGGTCCATTTACAGTTATTGCTTCTGTGAACATAGTAGCTAAATAATCCCAACGGGTTACATAAGGCAGATATTGTATAATTGTTCGGTTTTCCGCAATTTTTTCCATCCCTCTGTGTAAATAACCCAATATTGGTTCACAGTCAATAACATCTTCACCGTCTAGAGTAACGATTAGACGAAGAACACCGTGCATTGATGGGTGGTGAGGCCCCATATTGACTATCATAAAGTCCTTGCCTGTAGCTAGTATACTCATAGTTTTTTCCTCTATTCATTCTTACATGAATTGTTGAAAACGACAAGAAGTTGATCAAGATTCAAAATCGAATAAATCAAATAATTCAAAATGGTTTTTCAAATTAACGATTTTTTGACTCCCGAATATTCAATTGACTAATTAATTCTTTATAACGTACTCGATTTTTCTTTGACAAATAAGCTAGCAGACGTTGGCGTTTTTCCAAAATTTTCCGTAAACCCCTTTGAGATAAATAGTCTTTTCTGTGCAATTCTAAATGTGAAGTAAGTCTTCGTATCTTGTTGGTGAAACGCAATACTTGAAATTCAACCGATCCGCAGTTTTCTTCTTTTTTTTCTTGAAAAATAACTGAGATGAATGAACTTTTTACCATAAAAAGAAACTCTCCCTTTTTTAATATTAATTTTACTGATCAGTAATAATAATGCTAGTTACTTGAATTTGATATACACAATAATCTTAAGTTCGTTATGAACTTCCTAGAAAATCAATAGTAGTAATCAATCCAATTTTAAATTGGATTAGGGATCCAAAACAAAAGGATGGTATATTTCTATAATTTTCTAATTTTTGCAAAAGAGAAAAATTTAGACCTAAAAAAAAAGATTTTGTTGATTCATTTATGGATCTAATTGATATGGATGTCATCAAATTGTTATCATGTATCAGACTGCAATGTAAAACAAGACATGTGTACATTTCTTCGTTTTCATATTCCGCACATGGGGCATGATAAATAAGAAAAAACGTACTATTAACGAATTTTCAATTGTGGATACATATGTATCCTTACCATACTGAAACGACTGCCATTATTGGTATTAAACCAATAGCGATTCATACAAATTAAATCTTCTAATCGATAATTGGGCCAAATAAAGAACTTTAATTTAATTAGTTTATTCTTCGTGTGTGTTCTAGTAAGATCTTTGCTTTTCTTCAAAGGGTGCTCGCCCTTTTTTAGGTTATTAAAAAATACTGGATTTCGATACATATCATTTCGATTTTTAGAATTGAAACAAATTAGGGTTCTCAATTCTCGACGGCGTTTAGGGAATAAAATCTTTTCAGGAACAAGCAAATCATAATTCTTTTTATTTCTCTTTCCAGTCATTTTTTGATGTCGTGCAATGGATTCATCAAAAATTTTCTTATCAACATAGCCTTTTTCTCGGTATCTTTTAGTAATTTTGCGCTTATTCTTATGACCCAATGAAATACCTATGGTTTGATATATAAAAAACTGGCCATCATTTTTTACAGACAGCCGAAGGGGTTCGATAATTAATATTCCCCTTTTCATCAATTCTGTAAGAGTTAAATCCTTCTGAATTATCAAAAAATCCAGACAAATTTCTCCTCTTTGAATAGAGGATATAGCAATTTCTCTAGGATTTATAAGTCGAAGCAGGAGACAATATATTTGGATATTATTGATTATTCTTTGATTTAAAAAATCATCCCATCTCAACTGAAAACACAAATATTTTTTTAGGAAGAAATAGAGCTCCGCTTCTGTGTTGCTCTTGTATTGCTTTTTCTTTCTACGTTTTTTCATGTCCGGTTCCGTATAAGTTTCTTCAACATTTTTTTCTTGGTGTGAGAGAACTGATCCAAGACTTACTTGCTTTTGTGCATCTGATCTCGGATTTCCTCGGCCGGCGGATTCTTTTTCTTCTTGACTTTGTTTCGATAATTCAAGAAATTTTTTTTGATTAGCTGATATAAAAGGATCCACCTTTTTCTTACCATTTTCATTTCCATTAAAATTGAAAAGAAGTAATTTGATTGGTATGATCCAGGGTTTCATTCTATATGCATTAAAAAGGAGCACAAATTCTGGGAAGAACCAAAACTCCAGGTTTGATATAGGGCAACTTAGTATTTCTTCATTCATTCCCATCCAATCAAAAAAGGGTCTTTTTTGATTGGATGGGTTAATTTCTTCATCTTGATGAATTGTAAGATAAAAAAGACCTTTCTTATTAATATTAATTGTATCTATTTTTTGATAATTCTTGGTCACAACCCTAGTATTTTGATTACTGTCGGTACCTGTATCCATATTAACCCAGGCTTCAATATCGACCTTACTTCTAAGGCCAAAATTGAGAATTCTCCAATCAAAATATTTTCTATCCGAAAATTTCTCCATATCCATAATATCATTTTCTCCTAGATAATTATTGATAGGGATACCCCCTAGCATAGCAAATAATTTGCCCTTTTTTATATTGGAATTATAAAAAAATTCTTCTTTATTTGTTTGGACTGGTGATCTATCAATATACGAGTCTTTCTTCGCTTCATAATTAATCAATTTATATGATAAAAGATCATATCTATAGTGTTTTTTAAAATTCGATTTTTGATTCCGTAATGGGTCTGCTTCAAAAAAATTTTGTTTTTCGCAATCAGTTAATCCGTTTTTTTCATATGAATCTCTTTTAGTTAAATTTTTATTTTGAGCCATCCAGTATTGATTCTTGGCTCTATTGCGCCATTCTTGCGGTACTAATCTAGCCCATTTTATCTGAGATAAATCATATTGATAATGACAATGACCGTTTAACCAGTTTTTCCATTGATTCATTCCAAAAGTCCAAAAAGGTTTATGTCTTAATTCATAATTAAATATTCCGTGTTTTTCAAAAAAATCTTTTATTTCATTCTTAAGAAATAAAGATGTTCCGTGATATTGAAGAACGGATTTCAAATTATAAAAGTTAATAACTTGGGCTTGTAATAATTTGTAAAATACATATGCTTGTGATTGTGAGAAAGACGATAAATTACAAGAAATCTTTGAATTCTTATTCCTAATCTTAGAAAGTGATTTTTTTATAGTCGAAATAAAGTGAATTCCATTTTGATTTGTTTTATTAATTTTTTCCCAATTTGCTTCATTATTGTGGATGTTTTTATCAATAAGTTTCATTTTGTTTCTTTTTGATTCAAGAAAAGGTTTTGCATTGATTCTTGGAATAGTAAGGGTCCATAGAACAATATTTATGTATATCTTTTCAATGAAAAATTTTATAACAAAATATGATTTACGAATTAAGCGAGTATTTCTTTTTTTTAATATCTGCCAAATCTTTTTTGATGATTCTAAAATTTTATCCCAAAAACTTGTTTTGTTCGAACTCATATTGATTTCTTGAGGTAGCGATCCTTTTTTCTTTTCTTTTGTAATTTTCTCTATTTGATTTCTGATTATGCTTGTTCTAGTAGTAAGATCTTTCATTTTTTTTTCTGTCAGTGACAAATTTGTCCAATCCCTAGATGGAATTTCAATATACGATTCGTGAATCATCTGAGTACTGATTATCGAATTTTTTTTAGTTTCGACCAATTCATCTATTTCTCTCAATCTAAATAAGTTTATTTTTGAAAGGTCTTTTAGTAGAAATAGAATCCTTTTGATGACCCATTTTTTTGTTTCTTTTGCCACATTTCGAAACAATTTTGTTCGTTCTTTTAAAACCCTTAAAAGTATAAAAGACTTGGTTTTCCATTTTCTAATTTTTTTTTTCAGCTCTTTAAAACTAAAAAAGGGTTCAAAAACCGAACGTTGTTTTCGGGGAGAACCAAAAGGCAGTTCAGTTTCCATTCCCCAAACTGTTAAAAAACAAAAATCATTTTCTTGTCTACCTTTTTTTTTCATTGGATCTTTATGAGGGGGTTGTATCTTAGATCTGTGCCAGGGTTTCAGGCGAAAAGGGAATAGGATCTTTATCTGAATACCGTCTGTTAACCAGTTTTTCGGAAATTCTGTTTCAGATAATGGAACACCATTATAGGTGCATTTAACGTGCA